TTGATTAAACTTAGGTTAATCTAGGCCATAGGCAGACCTACGTCAAGATAAAATCCCCTTGAAACACTCTGGTAGTGTTCCTGAATCTGAATCCAAATAATGACTCAGAGCACATGGAGCCATCTCTTTATTGCGGTCAAAAAATATGGCAGACTGGCGGATCTTTATATCCGTTAATGAAAGAGCCCAATGCACAAAAATGCATGTTGGGTCTTTAAAACAGCTCAGATCACTTTGATTAGAATCAGTTTGGTCTGTTTTACCGAGAAAGTCTACGGTTCGAGTCCGTATAGCCCTAGAACCCTATCCATTCCAAAATCCGAGTGAATTTTGGAAGTTACAATTCTAACACGAGTCCGTTTAAAAACGCCAATCGAACCTAACCCCAATCGAATCTAATAATCCTTCATATGGGTAGAGGAATGACCAGCCATATTTCTGCCCAAGCTAAAGTTTGAAAAACGACTCTCTTTGGTACGTTTCATTGGAAAGATTGTCAACAATAAAAAATAGGAATTTCTTCGCAAAGGTAGTCTTCTCTTTCCGTATTCAATAAATCGAAATTCTTACCCATAATTCTACTTTATTCTACTTTACTGGTTAAATAAGTAACAACCTCACAGGACAGAACAATGGGTTGCCCGGGATTCGAACCCGGAACTAGTCGGATGGAGTCGATAATGTTACCGGTTAAATAAGTAACAACCTCTCCCCAAGCCGTGCTTGCATTTTTCATTGCACACGGCTTTCCCTCTGTATACATCTAAAATTCAGTTCCGCCATTAGACAAAAAGTGGAATACTTAGACCCTTCTTACCAAGTAAATTTCAGAATAGAAATAAGGAAAAATTTTGTTAGTTCTTCATTATTGCTATTTATTAGATTCAATTCGAATCAAAATTTCCATTTACGCCCTTTCATAACGAATCAGTCATGATTGGCCAAATCATTGATACAAATAATATCCAAATACCAAACCCTTTTTTGATGGAACCTCCGCGAAATAAAAGAAGCTCTTGGAAAGGTCAAGGAAAGAACTTGTTCTTCCGCCGTAAAGAATTCTTCGAATAATTCCGATCCGAATCTTTTCAAAAAAGCCCGTACAGTACTTTTGTGTTTACGAGCTAAAGTTCTAGCACAAGAAAGTTGAAGTATATACTTTATTCGCGACAAAGTTTTTTTGGGGGAAGACCCGCTATAATAATGAGAAAGATTTCTGGATATACGCCCGAATCGGTCAATAATCTCAGAATCTGATAAATCGATCCAAATGGCCTTACTAATAGGATGCCCTAATATATTACAAAATTTGGCTTTAGCCAAGGATGAAATCAGGGGAATCATTGGAAGAATAGTATCAAACTTCTTAATAGCATGATCGATTACAAATGAAGTTTCTAACATTTGATTACGTATCGTTGAAGTCTTTCGCCGCACACTTGAAAAATAACCGAGAAAGTCAAGGGAATGGTTTGCTAATCGGGTTATATGGATTCTTCGTGGTTGAGACCAAAGGTCAAAATAAGATTGCCAGAAATTGACAAAGTAATATTTCCATTTATGCATCAAAAGAGACGTACCTTTTGAAGCGAGAATTGCTTTTCCTTGATACCTAACATAATGCATGAAAGAGTCCTTGAACACCCATAGATTGGCTTCAAAAGCCCCGGCCAAGGTTTCTATAAGATGCTCTATTTTTCCATAGAAATAGATTCGTTCAAGAAGCGCTCTAAAAGATGTTGATCGTAAATGAAAAGATTGGTTACGAAGAAAGACAAAGACGGATTCGTATTCATATACACGAAAATTATCTAGGAAGAAGAAGAATCTTTTATTTCTTTCTGAAAAAGAAGGACTGACTTTCTGTGAAGTAAGAGGACTATTCCAATTATGAAACTCGTGGAGAAAGACTCTTAATAAATGCAAAGACGAAGCATCTTTTAGCCAGTAGCGAAGAGCTTGCACCACGATTTCGAGATGGATTGGGTAAGGTAGTAGGATATCGAACACATAATTTAAATGTGAAATTTTGTCCTCTAAAAAAGAAAAAAGGGAATGAATTGATCGTAAATTAGCGAATTTGACTACCTCTTTCCCTTTCTTTTGGCGCTTTTCTAGGGAAGATAGGAATCGGAGTGAAAATGGAATTTCCATAATGACCGAAAATCCCTCGGATATCATTTGAAAATCAAAATTCTTATTGCGCCCCCAAAGTGGATTTTTTTTAGAATCATTCAGAGAAAGAATCCAAAAATTTGGGTCATAGATTCGAGTAATTAAACGTTTCACAATGAGTAAGCTGAATTTATTGTTATAACCTGCATTTTTCAACAAAATGCATCTTGGTAAACCATGATCATGAGCAAGTGCATAAATATACTCTTGAAAGATAAGTGGATATAAGAAGTCGTGTTGTTGAAATCTATCGAGCTCTAAAGAGCTTTGAAATTCCTCCATTTTGAATGCTATTTGAACCAAAGGTAGAGGATTTTGGGAGTTATCAAATGATACAGAGTGCGATACAGTCAAAACAAGGTATTTTTCGAGTAAGATTAAGGAAGCGATACCTCGGATACAGGTAAACTTATCAACGGATTCTCGATCCTCTCGTTTTCCATTTTCTTGAAGTCGTTTATATTCGTTCTAGGATAACAAGATGTTTAGAAATCCTTTATTTTTTCAACCCAATCGCTCTTTTGATTTTGGAAATTTTGTTATCAATCTACTCGTTCTTATACGCACACAGCTCCATTCTGGAATGGAGAATGCTAATATTTAGGATTCATGAAAAAATGAAGAATCCGCTTCTCGGATAAGCCCTTACCCGTATTCAGGCACTAATATATTTTTAACGTCTAATTAGATCGGGTAATCATTCAAATTAAGAATAGGAGCTCGTTGCTTTTTCGTTCCTTATAATTTCATTAAATTAATTGAAGCCCGAGGGCTCTATCCATTTATTCATTCGACCCAACTTGAAATTGAATCCATTTGACTCCCTTCCAATAAGTTAAACAAAGTTTTGTCCCGATCGGGAAAGAAGAAAAGATTCTCAGAACTCTTGGTTGCTACGACATGCTATTTTTTCCATTCATTCCCTTTTAGGATCAGTCGTGGTCTTCCAAACTTTACCGATGGTATGGATGAATTCATCGCTTCATCTAAATGTGTAAAAGATCCGAGTCGCACTTAAAAGCCGAGTACTCTACCGTTGAGTTAGCAACCCGAATAGAAGAAAAAGTATGTAGATATAATCAGAATGAAAAAAATGATTCGACGAGCGAATCAAAGCATAAAAACCCATTTTCGAATCGATTAAGAATAGAAAACGTAATAACTTATATGAAAATACAAGAAATTTTCCGATAAAAGAAAAACCAGAAATAATGATAGATCCTTCCTTATGTCATTGTTATTCACGTTTTCAAAAATGCGTCTATCAAAGCGCATCCAACGAACCCCTTATTTTGACTAAAGTAAGGCAAAAACCAAACCAATGGGACGGAAATAAAGAGATCCCGTTATAAAAAAAGAGATCCCTTTATCACGCTGCATTATATTTCGTCAATGCATTGTTGTCAATATAAAGGTTAAGAAAAGGATATAATGAAAAAAGAAAAGAAATTCGGTTGAAAAATATTCCAAAAAATAAGGACTTGAGTTAGATTGGCACTCCATAGATACAAAAAAGTTTAGCTAGGGGAAGAAAAAATAAGAAGTCGACAAAAATTTCGAATTTAGTCAATCAATAAATAAACAAAATAGATAAAAGTTCTAGAAAGGGGTAGCATATACCCCCTTATTTCCTTAAATTAATTCAATTTTATTTGATTGGGACAAAGTTCGTTAAAAACCTCCGACTGCTTTAAAATGTCCCGAACAGTTTCTGTAGGCTGAGCACCCCTTTCAAGAAAATATAGAATAGCAGGAACGTTTAAATACGTTTGATTCTTTATCGGATCATAAAAACCCACTTTGCGAAGATCTCTTCCTTCTCTTCGGGAGCGAACATCAATTGCAACGATTCGATAAGTCGCACGTTGCTTTCTACCACAGCGTTTTAAACGAAGTTTAACCATAACATTCCTCTAATTTGGAACTCTTTATGGAACTGATTCAATTATGAAATCATGACTAGTCATTGGTTCAGTCGGTACATAGACATAATAATGTCTGTTTTTCCGAATAAATCTTCGACTAGAAGATTTTTTCTATGAACCATAGGATTGATTCGTTTAGAGAATCATTTTATCAATCCTCGGGACTTAGCCTTTGCAACCGCAGTAACGCTCCGTGCCAAAATCCAAGGTTCCAAGCATTGAGCTCGGTTTTTGGTTTTTGTGCGGCCTCCTTTAGGAGGGATTTTATGGTCCCTTGGAAGGCCTCCAGCGCCTTACGATTTTTTGAGAGGCGCTGGATCTTTTCATTGATCCACCTTTCGCCTGCCCCACTTCCCGATTGGAAGGCTTCCAAAAAAATCTTACAAGTCTCGCAATGACCCTTATTGTACGAGTGCTTGTACCCATGGCATTTTTTGCCGTGGGGGCACGTGAGCGCCGGTTCGTGCTTTTTCCGAGCAGAAAGAAATTGTCGCCCAGTTTCGTCTGTTTGTGGAAAAAGACTTTCCTTTTCCAACTCGGGAAACCTCTTCCCATTTATCCCGTCCCCTTTTTGACTCTTTTTCTTTTGAGGGTTATAGTCCAAACTATAATAATCTTTTAGACTATTAGAGTTCGGACTATTATAGCAATCTTTCGGACGATTTGCCGAAAGATAGGTACTACAGTAGTAACAGTAACAGTAACAGTAACAGGGGCACTTAGGCCCCACGTCTTTCTTATCCGATGAATTCATAGCGCTCCTCCTCAAAAAAAAATAATAAATACCTCAAAAAAAAATAAAGAATGAATAGAAAATATCCATTATCTCAATGAAAAATTGGATCAATTTACCCAAAGGAAAGAATTACTTATCGACGTCGAACAGGCCTTTGATTTGAT